ATATTGCGTAGCTTCAGACCATAGATCAAGCCAGGGAAGGGTTACTTCTACCCCTCCTGTATATTGTCTTTTTCGTTCCATGTTGCAATACAAATGTATTATTTAATTATATGAGATTGTATGAAAATGAATTCTTTATTTATAGGAATAAAAAAGGAACGATTTATCCTTAGATAATTTGTCCATGACGTGAGAGAACCCTGTCTTTATAGTTATAATTGAGGAAAAGACTATATACATAATAAAAAAATGATTATTCATCGAATGACTATTCATCTATTGTATTCTCGTCAAATAGGGGGCGATAAGACTCTATGGAAAAATGGTGGTTCAATTCGATGTTGTTTAACAAAAAGTTAGAACATAGATGTGGGCTAAGTAAATCAATGGATAATTCTGATGTTATTGGAAATACCAGTGGAAGTGAAGAACCCATTATAAATGATAAGGGGAAAAACACTCCTAGTTGGAGTAATAGTGACAATTATGCTTTCAGTAATGTTGATTATTTATTTGATATCGGGAATATTTGGAGTTTGGTCTCTGATGACACCTTTTTAGTTAGAGATAGTAATGGTGACAATTATTCTGTCTATTTTGATATTGAAAATCAGATTTTTGAGATTGACAATGATAGTTCTTTTATGTTTATGAGTGAACTAGAAAGTTTTTTTTCTAGTTATTTGAATAGTGGGTCCAAGAACTACTATTATCATTACATGTATGATACTCAATCTAGTTGGAATAATCACATTAATAGTTGCATTAATAGTTATCTTCATTTTGAAGTCAGTATTAATAGTTCTATTTCAGGTGATACCGATTATTACAGTAACAGTTATAATTATAACTATAGTTTCATTTATACTGAAAGTAGTGAAAGTGGGAATTCGAGTATAAAAACTAGTAATAATGGCAGCGATCTCAATATAAGAGAAGAGTCTAATGATTTCGATATAAATCAAAGATACAAACATTTATGGGTTCAATGCGAAAATTGTTATGGATTAAATTATAAAAAATTTTTTAAGTCAAAAATGAATATTTGTGAACAGTGTGGATATCATTTGAAAATGAGTAGTTCAGATAGAATCGAACTTTTGATTGATTCGGGCACTTGGGATCCTATGGATGAAGAGATGGTCTCTATGGACCCTATAGAATTTCATTCAGAGGAAGAACCTTATAAAGATCGTATTGATTCTTATCAAAGAAACACAGGTTTAACTGAAGCTGTTCAAACAGGCATAGGTCAACTAAATGGTATTCCAATAGCAGTTGGGGTTATGGATTTTCAGTTTATGGGAGGTAGTATGGGATCCGTAGTCGGCGAGAAAATCACCCGTTTGATCGAGTATGCTACTAATCGATCTTTACCTGTTATTATTGTGTGTGCTTCTGGGGGAGCACGCATGCAAGAAGGAAGTTTGAGCTTGATGCAAATGGCTAAAATATCTTCTGCTTTATATGATTATCAATCAAATAAAAAGTTATTCTATATATCAATCCTGACATCTCCTACAACTGGTGGAGTAACAGCCAGTTTTGGTATGTTGGGAGATGTCATTATTGCTGAACCAAATGCCTACATTGCATTTGCGGGTAAAAGAGTAATTGAACAAACATTGAATAAAACAGTACCCGATGGTTCACAAGCGGCTGAGTATTCATTCCATAAGGGCTTATTCGACCCAATCGTACCACGTAATCCTTTAAGGGGTGTTCTGAGTGAGTTATTTCAGCTCCACGGTTTCTTTCCTCTGAATAAAAATTCAATAAATTAAAGTATAGCACTCGATTCAATTCAATTATTTGTAGCGAACGAGTATTTAGTTCATCGTAAAAAAAAAACTTTAAGTTAAGAAGAGTGGTGTTTTCTTTGGTGACATAAGTTCCACTTGTAGTAAGAGCCGTAAGTTTCGGATAATTATTATTTTTTCCTCAAGATCGATTATTCTATCTTTTTATCTTATCCCTATTCCTGATTAGTAATCAGGAATCCTTTATAAATCAATAGGATAAACAAAGATAAAAGAGTAAGTTTATCCTTCCGAGGAATTGTGGGGAAGGGAAGACATTAATAAAATAAAGAATTTTATTTGGCTTTCTTAACATATGTATTAATTTCATTTTAGATAGAGACAATAATATAAATATATCTTAATTATACTTATTAATAATATATCATATTTGAATCTTATATCTTATAATTAATATAAGATTCAAATATGATATATTATAGAAAGGAGTGAAAGAACCCTCACTTTTCTTTTTTATTATAGAATTGAGTTACCGTTTGCTTTGTTGGATTCGATTAGTGAAAGTCGCGAACTCATAATAAACTCTTTAATACCCTTAGTAAAAAAAATATATAGAAAGAATAAAAAAGGATGGAAGAAGAATAGGAAAGTTTTTTATATTAAAGTGAATTATCATACATATTTATGTAGAACGATGAATTAGGTACACTTAATTCAGGTCTATATTCCTTGCACTTATTAACTACTTAATATTATTTATATTAGATAGACTTATCATAAGATATCTTTAAAATACAAATATTAAATTGGGGCACCCATTCTATGACAGATCTACCCTCTATTTTTGTGCCTTTAGTGGGCCTAGTATTTCCGGCAATTGCAATGGCTTCTTTATCTCTTCATGTCCAAGAAAATAAGATTGTCTAGATTCGATGAGAGCAAATCTCATCAATTTATTTCAACACTGGATCATAATACAAATATTTATTTAGTCTAATATGGTACGATATGTGGCTCTTTCCGAACACAAATGAGAGACTCATATGCATACGGATACACGATATCTACATAAATGCAGATTATATATGGGTATAGCTGGTTAAAAATGGATCGGCGAATAGTTTTAAATATAAAGTCAATCTATCTAACTAATTACTCCTAATAGTTCCCGTCAAAATAGTGCTAGTTGATGAGAGTTACTTGGGGGTCAAGAAAAGTAAAGTCAAATTCATTTGGGTTATTCTCTCAATTCCAATCGAATACAACCTTAGTATAGTAAGTATAGTATGAACTGGCGATCAGAGCATATCTGGATAGAACTTATAACGGGGTCTCGAAAAACCAGTAATTTTTTTTGGGCCTTTATCCTTTTTTTAGGTTCATTAGGGTTCTTAGTGGTTGGAACTTCCAGTTATCTCGGTAGGAATCTTATATCCGTATTTCCATCTCAGCAAATATTTTTTTTTCCGCAAGGGATCATAATGTCTTTTTATGGGATCGCGGGTTTATTTATTAGCTCCTATTTGTGGTGTACAATTGCGTGGAATGTAGGTAGTGGTTATGACCGATTTGATAGAAAAGAAGGAATTGTTTGTATTTTTCGTTGGGGATTTCCTGGAATAAATCGTCGCATTTTCCTTCGTTTCCTTATGAGAGATATCCAATCCATCAGAATGGAGGTTAAAGAGGGTCTTTATCCTCGTCGTGTCCTTTATATGGAAATAAGAGGCCAAGGGGCCGTTCCCTTGACTGGCACTGATGAGAATCTTACTCCACGAGAAATTGAACAAAAAGCTGCCGAATTAGCCTATTTCTTGCGTGTACCAATTGAAGTATTTTGAAATGAAGAATTAATGTTTTCTCAGTATGAGGGAGGGAACTTGCTAATTCCCTTTTTAATACAATTGAAGTTTCTTCAAAAGACTTATTTGATCAAAACATATTAGATTTTATTTCTCCCTTCTGTTAGCGGGTAAACCCACATGGAATAAAACAAAAGTGGGGGATTTTATATGGAACAACTAAACTCTAATAAAAATCCATTTTTTCTATACCAAAACCCTTTTTTTATGCGTAGGGAGCCCTCAATTTATAATTTATACTAAATAAAATTTTATATAATTTATACTAATAAAAAGTCTAATTAAGTATGCATTCATCAAACATATTCGAACATTTATTTCGTAATACATAATTCATCTTTTTAGACCCAATATTTCGAATTTATTAGGTTACATTATTCCTGGACTGTGGTTAGGCGGTGAAACATTTTGAAATAATTAATTGATCCGAGAAGGCATTTTTTTGTTTCGAAATCCAAATCTTATTCGTTACTTCTAGTGGATTTTCGAGTATTCATCGACAAGACCAAATAACAAATGGAGATGAAATTAGTTGGAATTTACCCAATAGAGATATCTCAATTTTTCTAAATACAAGGACTCAATTTTTACACAAAAATTGGGAATAGATTCATTGGTTCGATACGATACCTTAGTTATAGAATTTGTGTTCAGATAAATATCTGATAAAATCCACGAATGCAGCAGATTCATTAACAATTTACAGATAAAAAATGAAAAAAAAAAAAAATAATTGCCTCCCTCCCCTTGTATCCATAGTATTTTTGCCCTGGTGGGTCTCTCTTTCATTTAATAAAAGTCTGGAACCTTGGGTTATTAATTGGTGGAATACCCGGCAATCCGAAACTTTCTTGAATGATATTCAAGAGAAAAGGATTCTAGAAAAATTTATAGAATTAGAAGAACTATTTCTCTTGGACGAAATGATAAAGGAATACCCTGAAACACAGATACAAAAGCTTCGTATAGGAATACACAAGGAAACGGTACAATTAGTCAAAACACACGATGAGTATAATCTCCATATCATTTTTAATTTCTCGACAAATATAATCTGTTTCGCTATTCTAAGTGGTTATTGTATTCTGGGTAATGAAGAACTTGTTATTCTTAATTCTTGGGTTCAGGAATTCCTGTATAACTTGAGTGACACAATAAAAGCTTTTTCAATTCTTTTAGTTACTGATTTATGGATCGGATTTCATTCAACCCATGGTTGGGAACTTATGATTGGTTCGGTCTACAACGATTTTGGATTGGCTCATAACGATAAAATTATATCTGGTCTTGTTTCCACTTTTCCAGTTATTCTAGATACAATTGTGAAATATTGGATCTTCCATTATTTAAATCGTGTATCTCCTTCGCTTGTAGTCAT